TTTGCCAACGATCCTATCATTGGAATAATTGGAAATAATGTATCAAGCTTCTTCATAGTATTATCCATTAATAATGAATTTTCTAACAATTGACTCCGTACCACTGAAATATTTGGTCGTATGCTTGAAAGATAACCCAAAAAATCAAAGGAATGCTTGGATAATTGGTTTATATGGATTCGTCTTGGTTGAGACCATACATAAAAATGACATTGCCAAAAATTGACAAGATAATATCTCCACTTATTCATCAGAAGAGGAGTATCTTTTGATACCAGAATCGATTTTCCTTGATAGCTAACATACTGTATAAAAGGATCCTTGAAGAACCATAAGGTGGCCGGAAATAAGACTTCTTCGACAGGATATTTTATTTTTTCATAAAAACGTATTCGCTCAAAAAAGATCCCAAAAGAGGTTAATCGTAAATGATTAGATTGGTTACGGAGAAAAAGTAAAATAGATTCGTATTCACATACATAAGAATTGTATAGGAGCAAGAATAATCTTTGATTACTTTTTGCAAAAATGGATTTTGGGCGAGTAATAAGAGTATTCCAACTATAATACTCATTAAGAAAGAGCCGTAATAAATGCAAAGAAGAGGGATCTTTCACGTAGTAGCGAAGGGTTTGAACCAAGATTTCCAGATGGATGGGGTAGGGTATTAGTACATCTGATGCATAATTTAAATGTGGAAATTTATCCTCGAAAAAGGGAAATATTGAATGAATTGATCGTAAATTATAAGATTTTACGGTTTCTGTCTCCTCTAAGGAGGATACTAATCGTAGGGAAAACGGAATTTCCACAATGACTGCAAATCCCTCCGATATCATTTGAGAATACAAATTTTTGGGGTACCCAAAAAATTTATTTTGATTAGAATCATTAACGGAAATAATCAAATGATTCTGTTGATACATTCGACTAATTAAACGTTTTATAATTAGTAAACTGAATTTCTTGTCATAACCTACATTATCCAAATCCAATAAAACGGATCTATTTAAACCACGATCATGAGCAAGGGCATAAATATACTCCCGAAAGATAAGTGGGTATAGTAAATGGTGTTGCTGAGATCTATATAATTCGAAATATCCTTGAAAGTCTTCCATTTAAAATTCAATTTTGAATCAGAAAAGAAATAGATGATTTATTGGGTTATCAAATGATACATAGTACGATACAGTTAAAACAAGGTATTTATAGTAAGAAAAAACTAGATACCTCGGAAACAAGTCAAACTCATCAACGGACTCTCTAGAACCTCCCCTTCCTTTCCAGATAATAGATTTATATTCATTTATAGGATAAGAAGATAGTTAGAAGCCCTTTATTTTATCAATCCAATCGCTCTTTTGATTTTGAAAAAAGAAATCTCTTTATCAATATACTACCTTCTTCTACACATTTATCTCTACCCCATAAAGGGGAATAGCTAATAGTTAGGACTCATAAGAAATTTCTAATCCACTCATCGGAAAAGCTTTTCCCGCATTAGGCACTAATATATTTTTAACATCTAATTAGATGGGGGAATCATTCAAAAATTAAGAACAGAAGCTCGTTACTTTGTTATTTCCCTAGAATTGGAACCTCTAATCTAATAAGGCTCTACCCATTTATTCACTCGACCCCCCCAAAAAAAAATTCTTTTTTTAATTGAATTGAAACAATTGAAATAAGATTTTGGACCTATTCAATAAGAAAGAATGAAATATTCTCAGAATTATCCATTGCTACGACATGCTGCTTTTTCCATTGATTCTTTTCAGGATCAGTCGTGGTCTTACAAACTCTACCGATGGTATGGACGAATCTGTTTCTTCATACAAATGTGTAAAAGATGCTAGCCGCACTTAAAAGCCGAGTACTCTACCGTTGAGTTAGCAACCCAAATAAACAAATTAGAATGTGTAGATACAATCAGAATCCCAATAAATAACGAAATTGAATGGCACAACATAATCAAACCATTAAAAAAACAATGAAAAAAAACTCTAACCCGCTCTAAACATAATAAAAATGAACAAATCCGACGAAAATATAAAAATTCTCAAATAAAAGATAAAATAAAGTCAAAGATTTTCCAATATTTATAGACCGCCTCCTGGCTCTCTTATATTATATTATCCATTAATTTAGTATATATCGAGTTTGATTGATTTAAATCTTAATCAAAAAAGACTTCCTGTATGACAGAAAATCTAAGAAGATTATTTGAATGAAATAAAATCTATGGAACAGGGATAAATGGATCCGTTTATCCACGATCGGATTATATTTATTTGATACACTGTTGTCAATATTAATATTGACAAAAGCGTAAGCATACAAAAGATAAAACAAGTTCTAAATAGAACTAACAATTTTGATTTCAATCAATTAAAATTAAATAATTTGATTAATTTTAATTGAAATATAAAAAAACGAAAGACTTGTGTTGGATTGGCACTACACTATCACTATATAGAATATTAAGTGAAAGACTTAATTAAGGAAGACGGGGGAGAAGTAGAAAAAAACGAAGTTTATTCAATAACTAAAACTAAAATAATCAGGTTTAGTCCTTTGTTTTTTTTTGTTCAAAGAATTCCAACGAAAATCATCCCATTGGGGGTAATGTCAAATTTTTATGTCTATAGAACACATTACTTCTACGTCTATATCATTTCTTATTTATTCACTTGATCTTTTTTTCTATTTTATTTCATTAATTGAATTTTGTTTGTTGATTAACGCTGAAGTTCCGTAAAAACTCCCGCCTTTTTTAAAATATCATGAACAGTTCCCGTAGGTTGAGCGCCTTTTTCAAGGAAGTATAGAATAGCAGGAACATTTAAAAAAATTTGATTGGTTAGCGGATCATAAAAACCCACTTTCCGAAGATCTCTTCCCTCTCGTCGGGATCGAACATCAATTGCAACGATTCGATAAATGGCTCATTGGGATAGATGAACAATACCCCCCCTAGAAACGTATAAGAGGTTTTCCCCTCGTACGGCTCGAGAAAATTCTAAATTATGTCTATGTATAGAATTACAATATCAAATATATCCATCAAATCATCAAATTAATTAGACTATTGATTTTAGCCCTTTTTTTCTTATTCTTACCCAACAAAAAAATTAGTCATATTTGCACCCTCATAACTCAAGTTGGATAACTCTGAAATAACGCAAAAGAGAAACCCTTTATTTTATTTTAGATACTGCATCTATTGAGCGGTCTCTAACCCTTTAATTGCCTGTCTTCTTTAAGAATCCATTTTGATTCTTCATTCTGATCCAGTTATTCAGACAATTGAAAATGGTATTTCCTTGTTCCAGGATCTTTGCCTTGAATCATTGGGTTTAGACATTACTTCGGTGATCTTTAAATCTTTCAAAATGGCAGCAACATACCATTTTTTGTGATTTCTTTATGTCAAAGAATCATACGAATGTTTGATTCCTGCGTAATACACTTTTTGATTTGATCGAAAGAGTTTTACCAATTTCAACAAATCTTCCCTTTGAATTGGAAATTTTCTCGAATGGGCTCCTTTTAATTTATGTATCAAAATATACTTACGAAGTTGTTCCAATTTGTTGATTGATACTAACCCTAGATTCTTGCCTCTGAAAAATAAAAAAAATACTTTCTACTCGAGCTCCATCCTATACTATATTCTATATTCTATCACCCCCCCCCAAAAAAAAAAGGAGGTTACAGCGGAATAGAACAAATGATGTCGAGCCAAGAGCACTTTCATTCCTATAATAAATATATATAAAAGTGGTGGATGTAAGACTCCACAGCGGATCATGTCCTTCAAGTCGCACGTTGCTTTCTACCACATCGTTTTAAACGAAGTTTTACCATAACATTCCTTCAGTTTGGAACCCATATGTAATTGATTCAATTATGAAATCATGAATAATCATTGGTTCGGTTGGTCCATAGTAATCTATACCTTTTTCTTCTATATGAAAAAAGGAGAGTCTCAGCAAGAATAAGAATAAATCAATTTAACCCCTTTTTTTTAGATTAATAGAATTTAATCTTGGAAATTCTATAAAATAAAAATAGAACTCCTTTTTTTATAAATTATTTTGATTCTTTTATTTATATCATTCTAAATTTGAAACTCTTTTTCTATTTTTCTATTATTGGAAAAATCAAATTAGTTAACTAAATTATAACTGATATAACAGGAATAAATAAATATAATACGAAGAAATCAAGTTATTTTGAATCTGTATCTTCAAGTAAGATAATAGTGATAGAATAAATTCAACAATTTCACACTTCTTCAAGTACCAAGAACTTATACTTCTAGCGGTTCATTACAAAGATTTAATTGATTGAAAAATCTCCTATCCGATATAATTATTTTCATTTTGCAAAACATAAAGTTTTACAGCAAGGACCTTTTGTTTTTTATCATCCGTTTATCATTAGTAAGAGAGAGATAAATTCATATTGGAATAAACAGTATGTGATTAAAAAAAGATAGATAAAAAACACTGATGTAAGACAAGATTGAAATTTTATGTTGTTATTTTTTCATATTTATACTGTAAAATCATTGTTATTTAACGAATTGCAACTGAATTCAATTTCCCATTTCATATGCGTGTTATTTGAACTCAAACAAATTTGTGCAAAAGATATGATTCCGCCAATTATTAAAAAATAATAATCAGATTCTATACTAGATTATATACTAATATTCTATTAGTAATCTTAATACAGATTATCTTAATACGGAAGGCTGTTCTAAAAAGCAATCTTTATATATATAAATATATTATTTTATTATGATATATATTTTATATATATATATAAATATATTGATATTATTATGTTAATATAATGATTATATAATAATATATATACATATATACTGGGTATGCTCTGGGACGGAAGGATTCGAACCTCCGAATAGCGGGACCAAAACCCGTTGCCTTACCACTTGGCCACGCCCCATTTATTTCTATTCGATACTAATAAATAAACACTAATATTGGTACGGGTTATTCGTCAACTCCGGTCTAAATATCTATTTTTTATAAAATGGATTACTAGAATTTTTCTACCTGGAAACTATACACGTAGACATAGAATTAAACTGAATTTATTGATCATTACATATAATTCAATTAAGATATTGTACGAAAGTATTATTTATTCTATTCTCTTTTGATTTGAGATATAGAAGAATTTTTGATTGGGTGAATTCAAATAAAATAAAGTTTTTTCGTCTATCTTATTTTATTTTTATTCATTTTTTTCTTCTATCAATAATAACATATCTATAATAATAAAAAACTCAATTAAATTTATTAACAACTCAATCAAAATAAATACAATTATCCCCAAAAACAAAATGTTTGTTATGCTTAATATTTTTAGTTTGATCTGTATCTACCTTAATTCTGCTCTTTATTCCAGTAGTTTTTTCGTTGGCAAATTGCCCGAAGCCTACGCTTTTTTGAATCCAATAGTCGATGTTATGCCAGTGATACCCCTGTTCTTTTTTCTCTTAGCCTTTGTTTGGCAAGCTGCTGTAAGTTTCCGATGATATTTTTAATTTTAATAAAGTCCCAGACAAATTCATGATTTATTCGAAAAAAAAAAATCGGGTATGTAGTATAGTAGTATAAAAGTGGAGAATCTATTCTCTTTTTTCCTAAAAAAATCTTGGAGATTGTGTAATGCTTACTCTCAAACTATTTGTTTACACGGTAGTGATATTCTTTGTTTCTCTCTTTATCTTCGGATTCCTGTCTAATGATCCAGGACGTAATCCTGGACGTGAAGAATAAAAAATAAGGTTTTCTTTGCTTGATTTTAAACTGTTATTTAGTAAGATTTTATCTATTCCACTAATTATTTTTTTATTACTAGTAATAAAAAAATAGCTCTCGATAAATTCGAAAAAAAAAAATACTAAGTCATCAACGAAAACGGAAAGAGAGGGATTCGAACCCTCGGTACGAAAAACTCGTACAACGGATTAGCAATCCGACGCTTTAGTCCACTCAGCCATCTCTCCTCCCAATTGAAAAAGGATAATACTATGTTACATTATAAAAAATAAGGCTTGAAAATGCCCGTCATAGTATATACTCTTATTTTTTAATTTCGTCCGAAGGGGCTTTTTAGTTCCACGGCCCGGCCTGGTCAGTCCTTAGCCGGGCCCGCCCTTTTGTTCCAACAAATCATATTCCAACAAATCATAAATCAAAAGATTTAGAAAATTGAAAAAAAAAAAAAATAATAAATAAAAAAATATCAATATCTATGATATAGAATCAAATGGTAGAGAATCAACGTGCTATTTCTTTCTTAGTTAGTCCTTTTATTCCGGTTTAAATAAGAAAAAAGGAACTCTCGTTTCTTACCACAATCTATTTTTGTGTTATGGATTAAGTTCGAGACAAAAACCTCGGGCAAAAAAGCACTTGTTATTTAGTTATTAAAATGAATACTCGTTTCCAAATCTCATTAGGTCCTCTGATACAAATACAAAAGGTAAATGCTCTAGTTTTCATAATTTTTTTCTGATGTTTTGGTTTTGTGATTAAGGTCGACAAAAGGTCCATTTAGATACAATAATCTGATTGTAGCGGGTATAGTTTAGTGGTAAAAGTGTGATTCGTTCTTTAATCCTTTATATAGTTAAAGGGTCTTTCGGTTTGATTAATATTCATTCCGAACAAAAACTTTAGTTCTTAAAAGGATTGAATCCTTTCCCTCTCAATGAAAAATTCGAGGAATAATATAAATTCTCGTGATTTTTATCCACGAATCAATTTAAAATTGAAAAATTGGATTATAAGATTACGAAACATAATTTTTTTATTGGATCAATACTTCCAATTGAATGAGTATAAGTAAAGGACCCATGGATAAAGATAAAACGCGTATTTCTAATCGTAACTAAATCTTCAATTTTTCATTTCTGTAGGGGAAATTGAAGCAAAACAGCTATTAAACAATGTCTTTGGTTTATTAAAGACATCGATAAATTGTTTTAGCTCGGTGGAAACAAAATGCTTTTCCTAAGGATTCTTTCAAATAGAAGTAGAGAACGAAGTAACTAGAAAGATTGTTAGAATATAACACCCCTTTCTATAGGGATCGTCTAGAAAGCGGGTTGTTCTGAATAGATTCAGACATAAAAGCTGACATAGACGTTATGGGTCAGATTTTTTATTTCGTTCATATCTGAATCTGGGAATTTATCCACCTTCCATAAAGGAGCTGAATGAAACCAAAGTTTCACGTTCAGTTTTGAATTAGAGACGTTAAAAATTATGAATCAACGTCGACTATAACCCCTAGCCTTCCAAGCTAACGATGCGGGTTCGATTCCCGCTACCCGCTTTGACTTTATTTTACTTTTTTTACTTTATCGTTATAATTTTTAATATTTAAAATATTTAAATAAAATTAAATAAAATAAGGTTGAATGAATCGAATTAATGTAATACATCATTGACTTGA